GTAGTACGTACTGGTTCAATTCCACCTAAGTCCCCTGGAATTGTTTGTGGCAGTTCACTTTCTTTTATCCTTTATCGTCCATGTAATCGTTCTATTATTGGCAGTTACCCATCACTCAAGATAGGGCCTTGCAGTCCAAGAGTGCCTGATAGGAATCCAATTATGATGTCTCCACTCTTTCCTCCTGCCGTAAAAGTCTTTGTTTTGAAAGAGCCACCCCTTTTGGATCCTGCTGAAATAGCACTTAAAGTGCTAAAAAGAGAGGATTCAAAAGTAAGGGAAATGCTTGTAAGAGAGAGACATAGGAATCTTCAAGCAAATCCCTCACATGTTGTTAATCGCTCACAGCTTATATCACCTTCTATCTCCTTTCTTTTCTTTCTCCTCCTGTCTATAAATTGAATCCGCTAGGATTAAATCAGCCTAACTCATATGCCCGGCGGTATTTGCTATCACAAATGAGCCGTGGTGAGCTGTTCCGTTTGCATCTGTTAGGTAATGTATTCAGACAATACCTGCCTTCATTATTAATTGGCAATTATGCCTGGTCTGCCTTTATCGCCCCAGATATGGATCTAGATGCTAATGAAGTCTTGGAATTTCTAAAAGCATTTACTGAACCCGGTCATATACAACATGTAGGTGGCTCCAGCTCTGGTTGATGGGAATAGGGCTGCACAAGTACTCCAAGAAGTTGCGGAGGAATGAAATTCAAGAAGATGGATCTCTTTAAGCCGCTATTTCGTCAGCATCTGGTACTGCTTGACTTGCTTTCACAGCTTTGAGCTTGAACGTGGCACTAAAGCTTCCATGTCAACTAAAGAGTGAACAAAAGACAGTAGAGCACAGAGGGAATTACCCATACCGAAGAGCATGTGTTAAGCATTTCGTTTAGTGAATGCGGAGATAAAAGCAGCTATTGATGCAATTGGATTTCTTTCCGGCTATAAGAATCAAAGGAATACCGGGCGTAAATGCCTTAGGAGTGAAAACCAGGCAAAGTCCTTACCTTACTTATCCGGCTCAAGGCCAAAGCGATGAAGCAGGCTCAAGGCCCCTATATTTAATATTGGCACGCCCATGATAGAAAGCCTAGCAACGGAATTGCCGATACCTATCTCTATCTGTATCTCTTCCTATCGGTCAGTTCTCTCGGCACCTCCTCTAGATAATGGTTGGTTCAACTCCGTCGAAGTCAGGCATCTTGTCAACTCTCCGGCATCGGTAGTCTGGCGAGTAAGCAACTCTCTCGTTAGTGACTGTAACTCCAGGCAGGAGTCTTACCCGTGGAAACTCTTATTCGAGAGATGGCATTGGGAATCTGTTTCGAGACTTCGTCATTGAGAGCAACTAACAGCCATTATTACGAGGCTTATAGATGGAGAACCCGGTTCCCCGTAAAGCATTGTTCCCTGGGCAAGACTAACCAGTAGGGTGAAAGAAAGAATCAGGTTGCTTACCATCTAGTGAAGTTGATTTCCTTGTCTTTATGATGGAGATTTTCTTTCACAGCTTCACATCGGATTCATTCCCTAGCTAATCCGCTTTCAAGCCTTGCTCCTTCTTCCGCTTCATCCATCTAAGCCTCTTCCTTGGTCTTTGTTCGCATTATCCCACCATTTAGTGGTGTGGTATGCGGCGCAAAAGTGTTACCCAGGTGAGATCTTTACTCGGTATGCTCTTCTCGGTGACGATATCGTCATCGCAGATGAGCATGTTGCCAAGTGCTACACCGATATCTTAGAGGATATTGGTGTGCGCATCTCAACCTCAAATCTTCTCTTTCAGAGGGGGGGGGAGCCGCTGAATTTGCGAAACGCTTCAGGGTGAGAAAGATGACAGTTGATCTCTCACCCTTGTCATTCAAGAAGGTTCTCACATTCTTCGAGCCTATAGGCAGGTATAACTTTACCTTGACCTGTGAGCCCCACATCTGCCTGTCAACTTTGTTGCGGGTGGGTGGTCTGGGCTTTAAAGCTCGGTCCCGGCCTCCTTTTAGTTCTCGACATGGCCGTCAGTCGTCAGGCCCGGAGACTAATTGCGATGTGGTTATATGGTCGTTTACCGTATAACCTCTGGTTACAAACCATGCTTAATTGGGCGGTTGATCCAACCGTCATCGGTCGGATAATATCGGTTCTAAGGGAACATCATATTCCCAAAGACCCGGTACTACCACCGATAGATCTGTTTCCCTACTCTGGTATGGCTGACTATAATGAATGGTCGCTGAACCATCAGTGGATAAAACAGTATCTCAATTATTTGCATTGGTATTGTAAAGTTGCGCTCTCACCTGACGTGACAATCGCCGACTTCATTGATATGCCAGTCTTCATTCGGACATTGTATATACCTAGAGAGGACCGTACCCTCTCGCTTTGCTCGAGCTACTTCGTATCCTCTCACAAGTATGGTATCATGTTTTGAATTGTTGATCTAGCATATAGGATGACGAAGACTCCTCAAAGGTGTCTTCCAATTCCTCCTGCAATTGAAG